AAAAGTATTTTAACAATGTTTTCAGTGAGGTTAGTAGATACTATTCGAACTGTTCCTTTTCTATTCATGTCAGCATTTCGTATAGAGGTTATTATGTCAGCAATAGTGTCCCTACCCATGATGAATTAAAATTATTGGTGTCTCCAAATTGGATATAATAAACATGATCTTTTTTTTTTATGAATTATTAAAAGGTATATACGTGAGACAAAATCTATTAATTAACCTATTTTATTTCATTCAAATACTATAAACTATATCTATATCACGGTCTTATCTTATAATACTTCAGGGGCTAATGAAACTATTTTAGTAAAATTTAACTGTCTCAATTCCCGGGCGATCGCACCAAAAACTCTAGTTCCTTTTGGATTTCCTTCTTGATCAATGACAACTGCAGCATTGTCATCATATCGTATTATCATACCGTTATCACGTTTGAGTTCTTTACAAGTACGTACAATTACAGCTCGGATCACTTCTGATCTTTCTAGAGGCATATTTGGTACTGCTTCTTTGATCACAGCAACAATAACGTCACCAATATGAGCATATCGGCGATTACTAGCTCCTATGATTCGAATACACATCAATTCTCGGGCCCCGCTGTTGTCCGCTACATTCAAATGGGTCTGGGGTTGAATCATATCATTTTTTACTCTGTTCTTGTTCTTTCAATGCAAAAGGGGGCGAAAGAAAAAAAAATAAATATTTTTTTTTTTTTTCAAAGACTTCTTTCCTTTGGTTATACATTTCTATTCCGAAATAATGAATTGAGTTCGTATAGGCATTTTTGACGCCGCTATTGAAATAGCCTTTCTAGCTATATTTTCTGCTACTCCACCCATTTCATAAAGTATTCTACCTGGTTTAACTACAGCTACCCAATATTCGGGAGATCCTTTACCCGACCCCATACGTGTTTCCGCAGGTCTTACTGTAACTGGTTTGTCTGGAAATATACGTACCCATATTTTTCCACCACGACGTGCATTTCGTGTCATTGCTCGCCGCCCTGCTTCTATTTGTCTAGATGTGATCCAAGCGGGTTCAAGTGCCTGCAGAGCATATCTACCAAAACAAATATGATTACCTCGATAAGATATTCCCCTCATTCTTCCTCTATGTTGTTTACGGAATCTGGTTCTTTTGGGGTTATAGTTGATGGTTATTTCGCAATTCCATCTCTACTACAGAACCGGACATGAGAATTTCTTCTCATCCAGCTCCTCGCGAATGAAAGTATTGAAAAATAGTTAATTAAGGTATACATGTCTTTAAGATATATATGTAGTTAATGAATAATATACTGAATCTTTGAGATTTAGATTTCATCTAATAGATTCGAGCCTATCTTGTTTGTATATGTATATATATAAATAATATAAATAAACATATATTTATAGATTCAGAATCTAATGAATGTCGTTTTTTATAATGTTATAACGAATCTTTATTTATCCTATTGGATCGCCCAAAATTTAGCAATCCAATAAAATATAAAATAAAGCTTTTTCGCGGGCGAATATTTACTCTTTTCTTTTAATATCTAGTTCAGTTATAGGGTTATCCCACTACCTTTCATAATAAATGAACTTGGTCTCCGGTTTGTTCCGCCATCCCACCCAACGAGTCATTAGGATTCCTTTTCAATAGAATCTTCTGCATTCATAGGTTCCGTCGTTCCCATCGCCTCTTGAGTAATGTTTAGGTCTGAATTCTACAACGGAGCCCCTAATGAAATTTGTTCTTGAGTCAATATTCTTAGTCTTTATTGGCTCGAGGCTCTTGATTTTTTTGTTCTATGATTCATCTAATTCTGGATCAATGCGAGTATTGATGCTTTATTACATTGCCTTTTATGAGATGATTTATTGTATTGACCTTACGTATTATATAGGAATTATATATCATTGATATTCTTTTTCTCTCTTTCTCTCACCTTTCCAGTTATCCACATCCTTTAATATTTATATTTTTTTTTATGCAAAAAAAGATTTCAGTTGCTACAATGATATGACCAATATAATCATATCTTGACTGGTTTTTTGGATCTAGATAATGCGAAGCGATGAGTTGGTTATTAGTTCTATAGTTATTAGTTCATACTAGGGGCCGGTTCATTTTTTTTTGAATCCTAACCCTAAAAAAATCAACGAGTCACACACTAAGCATAGCAATTATATTTATATCAAAAGGTCAATCGAATTTTTATTCAAACCTATATAATTATAATTGAGAATTGCTCGTTTTTTTTTGATTGAAGAGAAAAAAAAATAATGAAAAAAAAAAACAAAGAAAGACTTTGTCATTTTTTGTTCAATCGCTGGATAGAACATAAAAGTGCGTAAAGGATGCTGATTATTACTAGTCTACAAATATCCAAATTTTTATGCCTAATACCCCATAGATAGTTCGAACTGTATAGGAACAATAATCAATTTTAGCTTGAATAGTTTGTAGGGGAACCCTACCTTCTCTGATCCATTCGACACGTGCA